GGAGAAAAAATCATTTTCTGCTTGATGCCGCTTACTAGATTTCTCGTTTGTTAATTTCCTGTCTTGGTGGGAGGGAGATAAGGATATCTCGTCGTAACAATGAATCAAATGAAAGTGAAAGAAATCTAATTTCACACCTTTTTCCTTTTCTGACGGACCAATCATTCCCTGAAAAAATACTCCTCTTCCTTATTATTTCTAGTTTTTGTATTTAGTACTTTTTTTCTTTTTTATTTAGAAATTTCTAAATAAAATTCGAAATACTAAATAATCTAAACTAAAATAAGAGAAAGAAATTCAATTGAAATAATTCAAAAAAAAAAAAATACTACTACTAGATTTCTAATGTCGATTCTAATGAATAATTCGTCAATGACGAATAAAAAACAATTCTATGCAATTCTGAAAGGGGGAAAGATCCCTCGGATAGAATCATTCGATTATATTGACAATTTCAAAAAACTGATCATACTATGATCATAGTATGATGGCCGTTGGTCAAGCAGGCCCCCATCGTCTAGTGGTTTAGGACATCTCTCTTTCAAGGAGGCAGCGGGGATTCGAATTCCCCTGGGGGTAGGGTACTACGAAAGGAAGTTGATCATGGATTACCAATAAGGCGAAAATTGATTCTTCCTGGGTCGATGCCCGAGCGGTTAATGGGGACGGACTGTAAATTCGTTGGCAATATGTCTACGCTGGTTCAAATCCAGCTCGGCCCAATAATTCGCCAATCCGCCATGAGATGATATAACCCCCTTTGTACTTCAGAAATACCCGATCCGGAGATAAAAAAGAATCAACTTTTCTGCTAGATCCCGTATTTCCCTGGGATTGTAGTTCAATTGGTCAGAGCACCGCCCTGTCAAGGCGGAAGCTGCGGGTTCGAGCCCCGTCAGTCCCGACGGATCCAATAAATATATCAAAAAATCTCTCCCTTTTTATGAAGGGGACCGGGGGAAGAATTCCATTGTCAAAGCAAAGGGGAAATCCTTATTTCTTTTTTCTTTCCTTTTGGTAGGAGAAAGACATATGCGGTTGGATTAGTACAATTATTGGTAGCATTATAGTCAGTATTCCAAGAAATGCTGGCTTTTTCGATTGCCCCCGATGCATGTAATGGAATCGAGTACTATACTTTTTTGAGGCGCGCATACACAAAGGGAATTCCTTTCTTGTCCAATACAAAATTGAATATAAGAAAATACTTTCCAGAAAAAACAAAAAAAAAACAATTTCTTTTTCTGGCTACGGATTTATGGAACCGTACTTACTAATTTGAAGTTGAAAAATAGATTTCATGCAAATTGCACACTGAGCTTTTGGTATAGGTGTCCCGGGACTAATAATCTACGAAGAAAGGAGGGGGAAGGACAGATCAACCAAAGATCCTACTCCTCTTAGAAAGGCGAATGAATCATTTTTCCTATTTTTCATTTTGTTTTAAGGCCCCATCGACGAAAGACCAAATCGGAAAATAGTAAATTTGATGAATATTCATTTTATACGGTCTCATCTTTATCACACTTCTTTGTCTTCCAAGTCAAAAATAGTTTCGTTCTAAACTCCTTGCTTTTTCCATTTAGCTTTTAGTCTTTGTTTGGGTTTGTAACTATGTGACCACTGGAAGTGGAAGAGCTATTTGATGAGACTTCATCAGATGATTGTACAAGAAGGAACTAGATAGATTAGAGAGAAAAAAAGAACAGATAATAAAAAATGATAAATAAAGGAATTTTGGATTGGGTCAGCAATCCAAGTTTGGGGCGGTATGGATAAAAGAACTTCCTATGTTATACTATTCAATTCTCGACGACGAATTGATTTGATAGTTCAGATATTGTTATTCATGATATTGATCTGATTCAAGATCATCGAGAGGTAATATTCATTCATTGAATTTACAGGCCAAAGATTTATCATCTCTATGGGATTAAATCCCGAGTTATTGCGAAGTAAAAAACCGATGAGATTATGGAAGTAAATATTCTTGCATTTATTGCTACTGCACTATTTATTCTAGTTCCTACCGCTTTTCTACTTATCATTTATGTAAAAACAGTCAGTCAAAACGATTAATTATTAACTAATTTGAATGAAACTTGACTTCTGAGTTCTTAGCCAAAATTGACGAAATAAAATGAAAAAGATTCCAATTTCATGTCTTAAATGAAATGAGTGGACTAGAATCGGCAGTATTCTAATAGATAGATAGTATGGTAGAAAGATTCATCTATTTCTTTCTACCATACTATTTATCTATTAGATTGTTGTTATAAAGCTGCCCCCTGGAAGAAAATAAAGATAGAGGCTGCATTTGATATGGATCTATATATCAATCTACAATATTATCTTGATATATATGAATATCAATTCCATATATGGGATTGACATAGCATCCAATTCCATTTATTTGCTATATCTATTTGTTCTGATCAATCTGAATTACTCCTATGTCTTATAGTTTGAATTACTATATTTTTGATTTCCAATATGAATCTCGGTATCTATTGAGAGAATCAAATCAATGAAGCAAAAGCGATAGATATAGGCATATTCAAAAAATCACGTAGTAATCTTTTTTTTTTTAACATTTCCAAGAAGTAAACCATTGACAGTAGTTCCACGGGCATCGAAAAGGAAGAGTAAACCTCACTGATTTTTAACGCCTGAACCATGATATGAAATAAGTCGATAAAGTCTAAATCCAATTTCAAAAATTCGAAAGCGGTAAATGCGCAATATGTGACTCACCTGACGATCTTATTCTACATAGTATCTCGTTAGACAACTACTATGTTTATATCCTTTCTTTCTCATACAAAGTGCGTATACAATTAACAAAACCACTTCTTCTTTGAACAGTAAAGAGAGAAACAAATAAAAAAAGGGTCTGGCCCTCCTCAGTATCACCTAGGAAGAGGCCATTGATTGGAATAGAAAATTTAGGAAGAATTTGGTTCGAATAAATTTCCTGGGATCCTCTTCCTTTCGAACTACAAACATGGGAATCGTTGAAATAGCTCTTTGATTGAAAGAGGATGATTCCTATAATACATTACTCCAGTCGAGTCCAATGGAATTTCAAAATGAAGATATTTTTCTTTTGTTCCAAACGTGTTGCAGAACCATCTAGAAAGCAATTGATATTGATACAGTTTGCTTCCTTAACTCAATTAGTAGGACCCCTAGAGTCCACTCCTTCCCCACACTACGAGTGAAAGGGAAAAAGTAAAGACTACCATTAAAGCAGCCCAAGCAAGACTTACTATATCCATATGAATTATGTCCCCTATCTCTATAAATCTAAAGGAATTGTTCCATTATTCCTCACTAATAATAGTAGAATCAATGGTGCAGAGTCAAAAAGAACGAAGACTATTAATAAACCAATCCAATAAATTCGCCCATTTTATAAGAAATTCCTATATGATTTAGAATCGGGAAAGATTAAACCCAAGCAAAATCCGCAGTAACATCTCAAGGGAATGTTCCTAATGTAACATGTAGGAATAATAAGTCCTATTCTTTTTTTGTTGACCCTCATTTCAATTGATTGGATGCTTGAGCACTGAGATATTTTCGTGAGTTCCTCGTATATAATAAAGTATCTTCCGCCCCCTTCCACAACTATTTCGATTTCCTATCGGGCTCTCCAATCTAATCCAAGGTACAGTCATTATACAATGGATTAATAATCTAAAATTTTGATTTGGAGTAGAAGGTAATTGCGAAGTCTTGAGAGCCCCTCTAGCATTCGAATATTTACTTGAAAGCTAAGCCTAAATATGCAATGCAAGGATATTTACAATTTTTGATAAAAACACCCAGACCTGGTGTTTAGAATCAAACAAGTATCAACAGTCTGTTTTCTCTGCTTCTGCTGGCGAATCATTCAGCGGGTTATATCAACAGAAGAAAAAAAGAGATTTCAAGTTTTTTGTTGATCAGGCGACACCCGGATTTGAACTGGGGAAAAAAGGATTTGCAGTCCTCTGCCTTACCACTCGGCCATGTCGCCAAAATGCTACAAATACAAAATAGATGAAAACGTTCCCGGATTACTGAACTGCTTTTTTATTGTACTTGCACCTTGAGTTCTGTTTTCCTTAATTTTTCCTAAAAGTCAAAGAAATCCTAATCCTTCTTCCCTTTTGATTGGGTTTGATTCATCCTTTCAATTTCGATTGAGTCTATCTCAAAATTCATAATGTTCAAAACTTTCTCTTACCTTTCTATTGAAAAATCAAATGTGGATTTTCAGTCGCAAAATTCAAAATTCAACTTTCTGAAAATAGGACCCATTAACTATTGACTTAGAATGCATGAATGATTCTTGGATTTGAATCTCCAAATTTTGGTTTCCTAATGACATAAGAAAATACAACTTGATATATGATATATAACTAATCAGTATGGATTTTTTCAATCAAAAAATCCTTCTCAATTATAATTATTAATAATAATTATAACAACAATTATGAGTATATGTAAACCCCCCAAGATAAATTGTTAGACGGATATATATATTATTTATATATGTTCCCGATATAGAATTATCAGATATCAGAAAAGTATCATACTTCAATTTGAATTTTGAATTGAATAGAAAATTGAAATTCTGTTTTCGGAGAGCACAACCTGTGTTGCCCCGAATAGAACATAGAACGACAATAAAACAATAAAAGAGAAGAAAGACAGATATTATAGATATCTCCACACGTGTTTAAGCCATACAAACCTTCTTTTCTTATACACTTCACAATCATATTCTACTCAAAAATCCGTAAACAAAATCTCTCTCTTCTCTGCGAATCATTTTTTTAACAATGAAATCCATAACATAAAAGGGGGTTAAATGCTAAAAAACCGATTTGAATTCTATAGATTCTTTCTGATTTTTATGCCTTTATCTCAGCGAAAAGATCAAATGTCCAATCCATTTATTTTTCTGGTATTCAAGCAGGTTGGAATATGTATTATCATAATAATGGTAGAAA